CCTTCCTGAAACGTAACCTAGAATAGGATCCCCTTTATCTAAACAAACCCAAAATACACCATTGGGGAGTGATTCAGTAAGTAAACCTTCATAAATCCTTTTTTTTGTTCTTTCATTCCAGGTGAAACCAAAAATCCCTTGCAAAGTATCAACTAATGAGGGAGGAGTGATATTATAAACACCTCTTGTCTCTTTTTTTACAAATAGGGGAGTTCTGTGTATAATTCGAATATCATAAAGATTACCATATATAACACAAAATTTCTCCGCCGATTCCCTGTAGTCGAGCTTCTCGGTCTGTCATTATACCTCGAGAAGTAGAAAGAATTACAATCCCAATCCCGCCTAAAATTCTAGGAATTCGTTGATAGTTAGAATAGATTCGTAGACCAGGTCGACTGATCCATTTTAAATTTAAAATAGTTTTATATGGTCCTTTCCTATTCCTTCTATGTCGTAGGGTTAAAACCCAAAAATCCTTGTTGTTTTCCTGATGTTTCCTTACGTTTTCAATAAAACCTTCTCGTAAAAGTATTTTAACAATGTTTTCGGTGATGTTAGTAGATGGTATTCGAACCATTCCTTTTCTATTCATGTCAGCATTGCGAATAGAGGTTATTATGTTAGCAATAGTGTCCTTACCCATGATAAACGAAAATTATTGTTTACTTTGAATTTTGATCTAATCAACATGCTTTTTTATTTTTTTAAATAGTTACGGATTTTAAAAGGTATATGCGTGATACACAATCTACTAATTAATTTCATTCAAATACTATAACTATCTCACGGTCTCATCTTATAATACTTCAGGTGCTAATGAAATTATTTTAGTGAAATTTAACTGTCTTAATTCTCGGGCAATCGCACCAAAAATTCGAGTTCCTTTTGGATTTCCTTCTTGATCAATAACAACCGCAGCATTGTCATCATATCGTATTATCATACCGTTTTCTCGTTTGAGTTCTTTACAAGTACGTACAATTACAGCTCTGATCACTTCTGATCTTTCTAGAGGTGTATTTGGGACGGCTTTCTTGATTACAGCAACAATAACGTCACCAATATGAGCATATCGTCGATTACTAGCCCCTATGATTCGAATACACATCAATTCTCGGGCTCCGCTATTATCCGCTACATTCAAAAGGGTTTGAGGTTGAATCATATTATTTTTGAATCTCTTCTTTCAATGCAAAGGGCGAAGTAAAAAAAAAAAGAAATCTGCAATTGTTTTTTTTTCATCTCAAACAAAGACCGCTTTCCTTTGATTCTACATTTCTATCCCGAAATAATGAGTTGGGTTCGGATAGGCATTTTGGACGCCGCTATTGAAATAGCTTTTCTGGCTATATTTTCTGCTACTCCACCCATTTCATAAAGTATTCTACCTGGTTTAACAACAGCTACCCAATATTCGGGGGATCCTTTCCCTGAACCCATACGTGTTTCTGCGGGTCTCACTGTAACGGGTTTGTCTGGAAATATACGTACCCATATTTTCCCCCCCCGCCGTGCATTTCGTGTCATTGCCCTTCGTCCCGCTTCTATTTGTCTAGATGTGATCCAAGCGGGTTCAAGTGCCTGAATAGCGTATTTACCGAAGCAAATACGATTGCCTCGATAAGATATTCCTTTCATTCTTCCTCTATGGTGTTTACGAAATCTGGTTCTTTTGGGGTTATAGTTGATGGTTGTTTCTCAATTCCATCTCTACTACAGAACCGGACATGAGAGTTTCTTCTCATCCAGCTCCTCGCGAATGAAACTATTTTTTAAAATATACATGTATTTACTGAATAATAGACTGAATCATGGGATTCTTTGATATTTCATTTAATCTATTATAAATTTTATAAATTTGTATATCTTCTTTTGATAGAAAACTAAACTAAATATGTATTTATAGATTCTAGAATAAAATTTTTTATTTTGTTTTGCCTTTTCTTTTTTTATCTATTATTATATTTGATCAACTCAAATTTAGAAATATAATAAAATGGAAACGTTCGCGGGCGGATATTTACTCTTTTAATATGTGTTTTGGTTCTAGGGTTAGCCCATGAAACGACCTCTCACAATAAATGGATTGGTCTTGGGTTCCTTCCGCCATCCTACCCAATGAATTATTAGGATTCGTTTTCAATAAAATATTATGTATTCACGGGTTCCCTCGTTCCCATCGCCTCTAGATTAATGGTTAGGTCTTAATTCTACAATGGAGCCCTTTCTTTAATAAAATTTGTTCTTGAGTCAATCTTCTCAGTCTTTGTTGTCTCGGGGCTCTTGGCTTTTTTGTTATATGAACAAATTCATCTAATTATGAATCCATCAGTCTTGATGCTTTATTACACTACCTTTTATGAGATGACCCATAGACCTTACATATTACATACATATTGGAATCGTATATCATTCATATTCTTTTTCTCTCTCTTTTTCTTTCATCCTTCCATTTACCCGCATACTTTTATTGCTTCACAACTCATAATCGGATTGT